TATTTAAATTTCAAAGGAAATAACCAATTTTGAATTTTTTTTTTTTGCACACGTCAATATAAAAATTGAATATTAATTAAAATCCTTTTGAATTTTTTTAGTAAAGGGAAAACGAAATTTTTTACTAAAAAAAATTATTTTTTAAAAAAAAAAAAAAAAAATTTCAGTAATATAACTTAAAAATAGTATAAAAAATTGTATTTTAAATTTAAATATAATATTTTTATTTAAATTTTTAAATTTAATATCATTTATATTTTAAATTATATATATATTTATTTAATTTATTACTTTATTTAATTATTAATTTTATATAAATTTATATAATTATTTATTTATTTAATTATTTTTTTTTGTATAAATATATTAAAATAAAAATATAAATTAATTTATATTGAAAAAATTTAAAGAAAAATATATTATTTAATTTTAATAAAAATTATTAGGGGTAAATTTATTTATTAATATTAAATAATATATATATATATGTAAATAAATAATTTTTTAGGGGAAAAATTATTTAAATTTATATTTATAAAAATAATTAGGGGTAAATTTTTATTATATATGAATTTATATATATATTATGTATATATTTATTGATAAAAATATATTTTTTTAAAAAAAATTTGGAGAGGAATTGCTTAAAATTAATTATTTTATATATTTATTAATTTAATTTATATATGTACTTTTTTTAATTATTTTAATTTTATTAAATAATAATTAATTATAAAATAAAATTAATAAATTAATGTATAAAGTTTTATTTTAGCTTATAAATTTATTATTAATTTAATTTACATGTAAATTTTTGTAAGAATAAATATTTATTTAAATAATAAATATAAAATTATTATTCGCAGTAATTAATATTATTAATTAAAGAAATTTAGAAATAGTAATATTAAATAGTATTGACTAAATTTGTGCCAGCAGTCGCGGTTATACGAATAATGCAAATAAATTTATTTAATATAAAGTTAAATTTAATTTTATAAAATAAATATAAATTTATTAGGTGAAATTTTAAATTTATAAATTTTTTTAATAAATTAATTGAAGCTTAGAAATTTTAATAATAAACTAGGATTAGATACCCTATTATTTAAAATGTAAATTTAAAAATTAAGGTAGTAGTAGTTATGTTCTTGAAACTTAAAAAATTTGGCGGTATTTTAGTCTATTCAGAGGAACCTGTTCTATAATCGATAATCCACGATGGACCTTACTTAAATTTGTATTCAGTTTATATACCGTCGTTATTAGAATATTTTATAAGAATGTTAATTTTCATAATTTTTTATTGAAAAATATATCAGATCAAGGTGTAGCTAATATTTAAGTAGAAATGGGTTACAATAAATTTATTTATACGAATAAAAATATGAAAAATTTTTTGAAGGAGGATTTGATAGTAAAATTATAAAGATTAATAATTTGATTTTAGCTCTAAAATATGCACACATCGCCCGTCACTCTTATTATTAAGGTAAGATAAGTCGTAACATAGTAGATGTACCGGAAGGTGTATCTAGAATGCAATTTAAAGCTTATTTAGTAAAGCATTTCATTTACATTGAAAAGATTTTTGTGCAAATCAATATAAATTGATTAATATTTATTTATTAAATTTATTTTTGTTTAATTTATTTTATTAAAAATAATTATAAAGTTAATTGTTTTAGTATTTTTTAAATAACCAATAATTTTAATTATAGTTTATTAGTATTGTGAAAGAAAATTGAAATAATTTGAAAAATTATTATTTTAAAAGAAAATTTAATTTATTGTACCTTGTGTATCAGGGTTTATTAAATAAAAATTATATAATTTAATTTTCTCGATTTTAAAAGAGTTAATATATTATAAAAGTTAATGTGATAAAATTATTTTTAATAATATATTAGAAATGAAATGTTATTCGTTTTTAAAGGTATTTAGTTCTTTAAGAAATAAATTTAATTTAGAAATTTTATATTATTAAATTAGTTGAATTAATTTAATAATTATTTAATTTTAATATTTTATGGGATAAGCTGTAAAATAAAATATCAAAAATTAATAATTAATATTTATAAATATAAGCTTAGAAATAGCTATTATTAAAAAAATTGTTTTAATTTATTTAGTCAATAAAATTATTTATTTAAATTTTGATTATTTATTAAAGTATTTATTTAAATTTTAAAAATAAAAAAATAATGATAAAATTAGTATATTATAATGTATAAATAATTTTTTTTGATAAGTTTTTATAAAGAACTCGGCAAATTGAATGTTCGCCTGTTTAACAAAAACATGTCTTTTTGAAATTAATTTAAAGTCTAACCTGCCCACTGAAATTTTTAAATGGCCGCAGTATACTAACTGTGCAAAGGTAGCATAATCATTAGTCTTTTAATTGAAGGCTGGTATGAATGGTTGGACGAAATATTAACTGTTTCATAAATATTTATATTAGAATTTTATTTTTTAGTCAAAAAGCTAAAATAAATTTAAAAGACGAGAAGACCCTATAAATCTTTATATTTATGTTATTATAATTTTATAGATTTTTTATATTTTAATAATTTATAATATTTTATTGGGGTGATATTAAAATTTAATAAACTTTTAGTTTTTAAAATCATTAATTTATGAATAATTGATCCGTTATTAACGATTAAAAATTTAAGTTACTTTAGGGATAACAGCGTAATTTTTTTGGAGAGTTCATATCGATAAAAAAGATTGCGACCTCGATGTTGGATTAAGATATAATTTTAGGTGTAGCCGCTTAAATTTTAAGTCTGTTCGACTTTTAAATTCTTACATGATCTGAGTTCAGACCGGCGTAAGCCAGGTTGGTTTCTATCTTTAAAAAATAAAAATATTATAGTACGAAAGGACCTAATATTTAATAAATAATTATTTTTATATTGAATATTATTAATATAACTATTTTGGCAGATTAGTGCAATAAATTTAGAATTTATATATGTAATTTTTATTACAAATAGTACTTGTTTTTTATAGAAAATTTATTATTTATTATTAGAAGTTTATTATTAATTATTTTTGTATTAGTAAGAGTTGCATTTTTAACATTATTAGAACGAAAGGTATTAGGTTATATTCAAATTCGAAAAGGACCTAATAAAGTAGGTTTAATAGGAATTCCTCAACCTTTTTGTGATGCAATTAAATTATTTACTAAGGAACAAACTTATCCTTTATTATCAAATTATATTTCTTATTATTTTTCACCAATTTTTTCTTTATTTTTATCTTTATTAGTATGAATATGTATACCTTTATTTATTAAATTATTTTCTTTTAATTTAGGTTTATTATTTTTTTTATGTTGTACTAGATTAGGTGTTTATACTGTAATAATTGCTGGTTGATCTTCTAATTCTAATTATGCTTTATTAGGAGGTTTACGAGCTGTTGCTCAAACTATTTCTTATGAAGTAAGAATAGCTTTAATTTTATTAAGTTTTATTTTTTTAATTGGAAGATATAATATATTAATATTTTATAAATATCAATTATTTATTTGATTTTTATTTATTTTATTTCCTATAGCGTTAGTTTGATTTAGAATTTCTTTAGCAGAAACTAATCGTACACCTTTTGATTTTGCTGAAGGTGAATCAGAATTAGTATCAGGATTTAATGTAGAATATAGAAGAGGAGGATTTGCTTTAATTTTTTTAGCTGAATATGCAAGAATTTTATTTATAAGTATATTATTTTGTGTAATATTTTTAGGAAGAGATGTATTTTCATTATTTTTTTATATTAAATTGACTTTTATTTCATTTATATTTATTTGGGTTCGTGGAACTTTACCTCGATTTCGATATGATAAATTAATATATTTAGCTTGAAAAAGTTTTTTACCATTTTCATTAAATTTTTTATTATTTTTTGTTGGTTTTAAAATTTTTTTATTTTATATTATATAATGAATTTTTTTTAGTAAAGTTAATAGAAAATTTAATTTCTATCTTATGTTTTCAAAACATATGCTTATTTCAAGCTCATTAACTAATTTAATAAATTATCTCATCATTTAATAATTAATGGATTAATTATAAAATAAGAAAAGTAAATAACAGTTAAAATTTGACCAACTAAAACATAAGGTGCTTCAACTGGTCGTGCTCCAATTCAAGTTAATAAAATTACTGTAACTACTATTATTCAAAATAAAATTTGATTTAAAGGATAAAATTGAATCCCTCGAAATTTTCTTAAATGATAAAAAGGTAGAATAGCTAAAATTGCAATTGAAAGAACTAATGCAATTACTCCTCCTAATTTATTAGGAATTGAACGTAGAATTGCATAAGCAAATAAAAAATATCATTCTGGTTGAATATGAACAGGTGTAACTAAAGGATTTGCTGGAATAAAATTATCAGGATCTCCTAATAAATTAGGATTAATTAAAACTAATAAAATTAAAATTATTATTATAATAATAAATCCTACAATATCTTTAAAAGTAAAATATGGGTGAAATGGAATTTTATCAATATTAGAATTTAAACCAATAGGATTATTTGATCCTGTTTGATGTAAAAATAAAAGATGAATTATTGTTATTGCTAAAACAATAAATGGTAAAATAAAATGAAAGGTAAAAAATCGAGTTAAAGTTGCATTATCAACAGCAAATCCTCCTCATACTCATTGTACTAAATCAATTCCTAAATAAGGAATAGCTGATAATAAATTTGTAATTACTGTTGCTCCTCAGAATGATATTTGTCCTCAAGGTAATACATAACCTATAAAAGCTGTTCCTATTACTAAAAATAAGATAATTACTCCAACTAATCATGTAGGAGTAAATAAATATGATCCATAATAAATTCCTCGTCCAATATGTAAATAAATACAAATAAAGAAAAATGATGCACCATTAGCGTGTATAGTTCGTAATAATCAACCATAATTTACATCTCGACAAATATGATTTACTCTATTAAATGCTATATTTACATCTGCAGTGTAATGTATTGCTAAAAATAATCCAGTTAAAATTTGGATAATTAAACAAAGTCCTAATAAAGAACCAAAATTTCATCATGATGAAATATTTCTTGGGGCTGGTAAATCTACTAATGCATTATTAGCAATTTTAAAAATTGGGTGTTTAATTCGTAAAGGTTTATTCATTAGTTTAATGAAGTTCGTAAAGGTCCTTTATGTAATTTAGTAATTTTACTACAGCAATTAATGTAATTAATAAATAATTTATTAATAAAATTGTTAATAAATTTATTGGATAATTATATAATTTATTTAAAGATAGAGAATTTTCTATAAGATATGAATTTAATTGATTAAGAGAAGATATTTTTAAATTTGAGTATTGTATTAATAAATTTTTATCAATAAAATATATTATAAATATTATTATAATAAATATAATAATTCTAATTACTGAAATTTTTATTGAGAAAGAAAATATTTCATTTGAAGCTAATGATGTAACATAAATAAATAAAACTAATATTCCACCAATGAATACTAAAAATAAAATATAAGAAAATCAAAATCTTTTTGTTATTAATCCAGTAATTATAGAAATTAATGTTGTTTGAATTAATAAAGTAAGTCCTATAGCTAATGGATGTTTTATATTTATAAAAATATAATTAAAAATAAATAATAAAGATAATAATATTAATTGTATAATTTCAAGAGGTAGTTTAAATAAAATATTAATTTTGGGGATTAATGATAAAAAGAATTTTTTTCTCTTGAAGTTTTAAAAGAAAAAATCTTATTTTTGATTTACAAGACCAATGTTTTTGTTAAACTATTAAAACTAATGTTAATAATTTTAAATTGAATATTACCAAGAATTTTATTTATAATAGGTGTACTTACATTTGTTTCTAACCGTAAACATTTATTGTCTATATTATTAAGATTAGAATATATTGTATTAAGTTTATTTTTATTATTATTTATTTATTTAAATATAATAAATTTTGAAAATTTTTTTAGAATAATATTTTTAACTTTTAGTGTTTGTGAAGGTGCATTAGGTTTATCAATTTTAGTTTCAATAATTCGTACTCATGGAAATGATTATTTTCAAAGATTTAATATTTTACAATGTTAAAAATTATTATTAGAATTTTATTTTTATTTCCATTATGTTTTATTAGAAATAGATATTGAATGGTACAAACATTTTTATTTATATTATGTTTTATTTTTATTTTAATAAATAATTTTTCTAATTATTTTATTAGAATTTCATATTTATTTGGTTGTGATATAATTTCTTATGGATTAATTTTATTAAGTTTATGAATTGTTTCTTTAATATTAATAGCAAGAGAATCAATTTTTAAAATAAGAAATTATCAAAATTTATTTTTAATAAATATTATTATATTATTAATTATATTAGTATTAACTTTTAGAAGAATAAGTTTATTTATATTTTATTTATTTTTTGAAAGAAGATTAATTCCTACTCTATTTTTAATTTTAGGTTGAGGTTATCAACCAGAACGTTTACAAGCTGGAATTTATTTATTATTTTATACTTTATTAGTTTCTCTTCCTATATTAATTGGAATTTTTTATTTATATAAAAGAACTGGATTAATAAATTTTTATTTATTAAATAATTTTATATTTAATTATGAAATTTTATATTTTTCTTTAGTTATAGCTTTTTTAGTAAAAATACCTATATTTTTAGTTCATTTATGATTACCAAAAGCTCATGTAGAAGCTCCTGTATCTGGTTCTATAATTTTAGCTGGAATTATATTAAAATTAGGAGGATATGGATTATTACGAGTATTTCCTTTTATTCAATTAATGGGAATAAAATTTAATTTTATTTGAATTAGAATTAGATTAGTTGGAGGAGTTTTAGTAAGTTTAATTTGTTTACGTCAAACTGATTTAAAGGCTTTAATTGCTTATTCTTCAGTTGCACATATAGGAATTGTATTGTCTGGATTAATAACTTTAAATTATATAGGAATTTGTGGTTCTTATACTTTAATGATTGCTCATGGTTTATGTTCTTCTGGTTTATTTTGTTTAGCAAATATTTCTTATGAACGAATAGGAAGTCGAAGTTTATTAATTAATAAGGGTATATTAAATTTTATACCTTCAATAGCTTTATGATGATTTTTATTAAGTTCTTCTAATATAGCAGCTCCTCCAACTTTAAATTTATTAGGAGAAATTTCTTTAATTAATAGAATTGTAAGTTGATCTTGAGTTACGATATTAATACTTTCTTTATTATCTTTTTTTAGTGCAGCTTATACATTATATTTATATGCATATAGACAACATGGAAAATTATTTTCTGGAGTTTATTCATTTAGTGGGGGTTTAGTTCGTGAATATTTATTATTATTTTTACATTGATTTCCATTAAATTTATTAATTTTAAAAAGAGACATATGTATATTATGATTATATTTAAATAGTTTAATAAAAATATTGATTTGTGGTGTCAATGATAAGATAATAATCTTTTTAGATCGTGAAATATTTATCAATTTGTACTATTAGTTTTTTTTCATTATTAACTTTTAGTTTATTAAGTTTTTTATTAGGAACAATTTTTATTATAGAAGATTATTCAATTTTTATTGAGTGGGAAGTAGTTTCTATTAATTCTATAAGAATTGTTATAACATTATTATTTGATTGAATAAGTTTAATTTTTATATCTTTTGTATTAATAATTTCTTCATTAGTAATTTTTTATAGAAAGGAATATATAGAAAGTGATTATAAAATTAATCGTTTTATTATATTAGTTTTAATATTTGTTAGTTCAATAATATTATTAATTATTAGACCTAATTTAATTAGAATTCTTTTAGGATGAGATGGATTAGGATTAGTATCATATTGTTTAGTTATTTATTTTCAAAATGTAAAGTCTTATAATGCTGGAATATTAACTGCTTTATCAAATCGAATTGGAGATGTTGCATTATTATTAGCAATTGCTTGAATATTAAATTATGGAGGATGAAATTATATTTTTTATTTAGAAGTAATAAAGTCAAATACTGAGATATTAATTATTGGAACTTTAATTATATTAGCAGCAATAACTAAGAGAGCTCAAATTCCTTTTTCTTCTTGACTTCCTGCTGCAATAGCAGCTCCAACTCCTGTATCTGCATTAGTTCATTCTTCAACATTAGTAACAGCTGGTGTATATTTATTAATTCGTTTTAATATTGTATTAAGAAGTTCTTGAATAGGAAATTTTTTACTTTTAGTTTCAGGTTTAACTATATTTATATCTGGATTAGGAGCAAATTATGAATTTGATTTAAAAAAAATTATTGCATTATCTACATTAAGACAATTAGGTTTAATAATAAGAATTTTATCAATAGGGTATTATAAATTAGCATTTTTTCATTTATTAACTCATGCTTTATTTAAAGCTTTATTATTTATATGTGCAGGAGCTATTATTCATAATATAAATAATTGTCAAGATATTCGACTTATAGGAAATTTAAGAATTATAATACCTTTAACTTCTTCTTGTTTTAATGTAGCAAATTTAGCTTTATGTGGAATACCTTTTTTAGCTGGATTTTATTCAAAAGATTTAATTTTAGAAATAGTAAGAATATCATATATTAATTTTTTTTCATTTTTTCTTTTTTTCTTTTCTACAGGATTAACAGTTTGTTATTCTTTTCGTTTAGTTTATTATACAATAACAGGAGTTTCTAATTTTTCTGCTTTAAATATATTAAATGATGAAAGTTGAATTATATTAAAGGGAATATTAGGATTATTAATTTTAAGAATTATTGGAGGAAGAATATTAAGTTGATTGATTTTTCCTACTCCTGATATTATTGTTTTACCTAAAATGTTAAAATTATTAACTTTATTTGTTTGTATTGTTGGAGGAATTATTGGTTATTTAATTTCTAATGTTTCTTTATATTTTTATAATAAATCTTTAAATAATTATAATTCTTCATATTTTTTAGGTTCAATATGATTTATACCTCATATTTCTACTTATGGAATTGTAAATTATCCATTAATTATAGGACAATTAGTAGTTAAGTCTTTTGATCAAGGTTGATCAGAATATATAGGGGGACAGAAACTTTATTATAATTTAGTTAAAAATTCTCAATTTAATCAATTGTTACAAAATAATAATTTAAAAATTTATTTATTAAGTTTTGTTTTTTGAATTATTATTATATATATATATATAATTTATTTATATTCAAATAGCTTATATTTAGAGTATGACACTGAAGATGTTATGGAGATTAATTAATCTTTGAATAATGAATTAAATTTAGTAATTTATAAAAAATATTTTTTTAATTTTACAATGAAAATGTAATGTTTTATTTAAACTATATAAATAAAAGAAAGAAGTATAAATGGAATTTAACCATTAAAAGAAAAAAGTTAGCAGCTTTTACTTGAACATCATACTTCAATTTAATTGGAGTATTTCTCAATTCTATCATTAACAGTGATAAGCCTCTTTTTGGCTTCAATTAATTTAGAATAAGGGTAATTTTACCTAAAATTAGGTCGAAACTAATTGCAATATATCGCTTCATATTCAAGGTAGATTGAAATTCAATACTTTTTGAATGCAAATCAAATGTTATAATTAACTACAACCCTAATTAGATCAATTTAATATTCCTTGATTTCATTCATGATATAATCCTAATAATAAAATTATAATAAAAATAATTAAGGTTATTGATCAGATTATAATGTTAGAAAAATTTATAATAAGAATAGTAGGAAGAATTAAAGCAATTTCAACATCAAAAATTAAAAAAATAATTGTAATTAAAAAGAATCGTAATGAAAATGGTAGACGAGAAGAAGATTTAGGATCAAATCCACATTCAAATGGAGAAGATTTTTCTCGATCTACAATAGTTTTTTTTGATAAAATTGAAGCTAATAATATCACAATTATGGAAATGAATAAAATAATTAATCTGATTGATAAAATTGAAAAAATTATTTATACTATTAATAATAGACCATTTAATTGGAAGTCAAATATACTTTTTATACTATATAAATAATTATTTATCCTCCTCATCAGTAAATTGAAACATAAAGGAATAATCATACAATATCTACAAAATGTCAGTATCATGCAGCAGCTTCAAAACCAAAATGATGATTTTTAGAAAAATGATTATTTAAATGACGAATTAAACATACTAATAAAAATGTAGTTCCAATTAATACATGAAGTCCATGGAATCCTGTTGCTATAAAAAATGTAGAACCATAAACTGAATCAGCAATTGTAAAAGGAGCTTCAATATATTCATAAGCTTGAAGAATTGTAAAATAAACTCCTAATAATACAGTAAAAAATAAACCTTGAGTAGTTTGTGAATGATTTCCTTCTATTAATCTATGATGAGCTCATGTTACAGTAATTCCAGATGTTAATAAAATTACTGTATTAAGAAGAGGAATTTGAAATGGATTGAAAGGTGTAATTCCTATTGGTGGTCATGTAGCTCCTAGTTCAATAGAAGGAGATAAACTACTATGAAAAAATGCTCAAAAAAATGAAACAAAAAATAAAACTTCTGATAGAATAAATAAAATTATTCCTCATCGTAAACCAGTAGTAACAGCTAAAGTATGAAGTCCTTGAAATGTTCCTTCTCGTGATACATCTCGTCATCATTGATATACTGTTAGAATAGTAATAATATTTCCTAATAAAAATAAAGAATTATCATATTGATGAAATCATTTTACTATTCCTGCAACTGTTGTTATTGCTCCAATTGACGCTGTTAAAGGTCATGGTCTATAATCTACTAAGTGAAATGGGTGATTTGAATGAGTTGACATTAATTTACTTCACTAGAATATAAAGTTCTTAAAACTGCAAATACATATGATTGAATTATTGCAACAGCAGATTCAAGTACTAATAAAGCAATTTGTACAATTAATAATAAACTTACTAAAATTGTTGATAAAGAAGGTCCTGTATTTCCTAATAAAGTTAAAAGTAAATGACCTGCAATTATATTTGCAGTTAATCGAACAGCTAAAGTTCCTGGTCGAATTACATTTCTAATAGTTTCAATACATACTATAAAAGGTATTAAAATTGCAGGGGTTCCTTGAGGAACTAAATGAGCAAATATATGTTGTGTATTATTAATTCATCCAAATAATATAAAACATAATCATAAAGGTAATGCTAGTGTTAAAGTTAATGTTAAATGACTAGTACTTGTAAAAATATAAGGAAATAATCCTATAAAATTATTAAATAAAATTATTGAAAATAATGAAACAAAAATAAATGTTGATCCGTTTATTCCTATTGGACCTAAAAGTGTTTTAAATTCTTTATGTAATGTTAACAAGATGTTATTTCAAAAAATATGATAACGAGATGGTATTAATCAATATATAGAAGGAATTATTAGAATTCCTAAAAATGTTCTTAATCAATTTAATGATAAATTGAAGATTCTTGAAGAAGGATCAAATACGGAAAATAAATTAGTTATCATTTTCAATTTAATGAATTAATTTTATTTGTTTTATTAATTAAATTTGATTTAGGTATAGAAGGATTATATGAATAGTAATTTATTATATTAAAAATAATAAATGCAATTGAAAAAATAATAAATAAACTTAATCAACCAATTGGGGCTATTTGTGGAATTAAAAAATATTAATTAATTAATAATTTTAGTTTGACAAACTAATGTTATAAAATTTAACTAATTTTTTCATTAGAAGTAAGTGCTAATTTACTATAAAATGGTTTAAGAGACCAGTACTTGCTTTCAGTCATCTAATGAAGAATTAACATTAGAAGTTCATTGAATAAAATAATTTACTGGAATTCTTTCAATTACAATTGGTATAAAACTATGATTAGCTCCACAAATTTCTGAACATTGACCATAAAATAATCCAGGTCGATTTATTAAAAAATTAGTTTGATTTAAACGTCCTGGAGTCCCATCAACTTTTACTCCTAAAGCAGGAACAGTTCATGAATGAATAACATCTGCAGCAGTTACTAAAATTCGAATTTGAGAATTTATAGGAAGTATTACACGATTATCTACATCTAATAATCGAAAATTATCAATTGGTAATTCATTTGTAGGAATTATATATGAATCAAATTCAATATTTAAAAAATCTGAATATTCATAACTTCAATATCATTGATGTCCAATAGCTTTTAGTGTAATTGAAGGTTCATTGATTTCATCTAGTAAATAAAGTAAACGTAGAGATGGAAATGCAATAAATAATAAAATGATAGCTGGTAAAATAGTTCAAATAATTTCAATTGTTTGACCATGTAATAAAAATCGATTTACATAATTATTAAAAAATAATATTAATATTAAATAACTTACTAAAACTGTAATTATTACTAAAATTAAAAGTGCGTGATCATGAAAAAAAATTAATTGTTCTATTAAAGGAGAAGAACTATCTTGTAATCCTAAATTAGCTCATGTTGACATTTGTTTCTAATAAAAGTAAATTACTTTATATATGAAGCTTAAATCCATTGCACTAATCTGCCATATTAGAAATTTGTTAATAATGGAAGTTCAGAATAACTATGTTCAGCAGGAGGTGTATTTTGTAGCCATTCAATAGATGAATTAAGTTGAATTGGAAAGATAACTTGTCGTTGAGAAATTAAACTTTCTCAAATAATATAGAAAAAATATAAAATTCCTAATAATGAAATTGTAGAACCAATTGAAGAGATAACATTTCAAGTTGTATAAGCATCTGGATAATCAGAATATCGACGAGGTATTCCTGCTAATCCAAGAAAATGTTGAGGAAAGAAAGTTAAATTTACTCCAATAAATATAATAACAAATTGACTTTTTAAAAGATTATTATTTAATGTTAAACCTGTAAATAAAGGATATCAATGAATAAATCCTGCTATAATTGCAAATACTGCTCCTATTGATAAAACATAATGAAAATGAGCAACTACATAATATGTATCATGTAAAATAATATCAATAGAAGAATTAGCTAATACAACTCCTGTTAGTCCTCCAACTGTAAATAAAAATACAAATCCTAAAGCTCATAAAATAGCTGGAGAATAAGTTAATTGAGCTCCATAAAGAGTAGCTAATCAACTAAAAATTTTAATTCCTGTTGGTACAGCAATAATTATTGTTGCTGAAGTAAAGTAAGCTCGTGTATCTACATCTATTCCTACTGTAAATATATGATGAGCTCATACAATAAAACCTAATAATCCAATTGCTAATATAGCATAAATTATTCCTAAAGAACCAAATGTTTCCTTTTTTCCTGATTCTTGACTAATAATATGAGAAATTATTCCGAATCCAGGTAAAATTAAAATATATACTTCAGGATGACCAAAAAATCAAAATAAGTGTTGATATAAAATTGGATCTCCTCCTCCTGCTGGATCAAAGAATGATGTATTTAAATTTCGATCTGTTAATAATATAGTAATTGCTCCAGCTAATACAGGAAGTGACAATAAAAGTAATAAAGCAGTAATTACTACAGATCATACAAATAATGGTATTCGATCAAATGTAATTCCTGAAGATCGTATATTAATTACAGTAGTAATAAAGTTTACAGCTCCTAAAATTGAAGAAATTCCAGCTAAGTGAAGAGAAAAAATTGCTAAATCAACTGAAGCTCCTCCATGAGCAATATTAGAAGATAATGGTGGATAAACAGTTCAACCTGTTCCAGCTCCGTTTTCTACTATTCTTCTTACTAATAATAATGTTAATGCAGGAGGTAGTAACCAAAAACTTATATTATTTATTCGAGGAAAAGCTATATCAGGAGCACCTAGTATTAAAGGAACTAATCAATTTCCAAATCCTCCAATTATAATTGGTATTACTATAAAAAAAATTATAATAAATGCATGAGCTGTAACAATTACATTATAAATTTGATCATCTCCAATTAAAGCTCCTGGATGACCTAATTCAGCTCGAATTAAAATTCTTAATGATGTTCCAATTATTCCTGATCATGCACCAAAAATAAAATATAATGTACCAATATCTTTATGATTAGTAGAGAATAACCATTGTTGCGATTAAATGGCTGAAATTTAGGCAATAGACTGTAAATCTATTTATGAGAATTATTCTCTTTAATCAATAAATATTATTGGCTTTATAGTCATAAATTATGATATTAGACTGCAATTCTAAAGGAGTAAAATTTTACTAAAGCTTATAAGGCTTAAAAGATTATTCTTATATTTATAGCTTTGAAGGCTATTAGTTTTTTTAACTTAAAGCCTTTAAAATATAAAATATAAAGAAATTACTAAAAATAAGCCAAATAATGAAAAAAATGAAAAAATTAAAAAATTTTTTATTTTAAAAATATTAAAAATTGAATAAAAAATTCAGTTATTTTCATAATAATTTATTATAAATGCACTATAACATAATCGTATATAAAAATATAAAGTAATTAAAGTTATAGTTACTATAATTGTTAGTAAAAATAATTGATTATTTAAAGTTAAAGATTGAATAACCAATAATTTTGGTAAAAATCCTAAAAATGGTGGTAATCCTCCTAATGAAAGTAAATTAAAGAATATAATAAATTTTATAGATTTTTCATAAAAAAATAAAGAAAATAATTGATTAATATGAGAAATTTTAAAAATATTAAATATTAATACTATAGTTATTGATAATATTGAATAAAATATAAAATAAGTTATTCATAAAGTTGTACTATTATATATTGCTATTAATATTCATCTTAAATGATTTATAGAAGAATAAGCTATTAATTTTCGTAAAGAAGTTTGATTTAATCCTCCTAAGGCTCCAATAATTCTTGAAATAATAATTCTAATAATTATTATTGGCTTTAAAATAATATAAGAAATTAATATTAAAGGAGCAATTTTTTGTCAAGTTATTAAAATTAATGAATTAGTTCATGATAAACCTTCTATTACATTTGGAAATCAAAAATGAAAAGGAGCAGAACCACTTTTTAAAAGTAAAGATGACAATAATATTATTTCTGTAAAATATTTAATATTTTCTTTTATATTTAATAAAAATAGAATTACTGCAAATAAAAATACTGAAGAAGCTAATGCTTGTGTTAAAAAATATTTTAATGAAGCTTCAGTAGATATTAATTTATTATCTCTTATTAGGGGGATAAAAGCTAATAAATTAATTTCTAATCCTATTCAAGCACCTAATCAAGAATTAGATGAAATAGAAATTAAAGTTCCTATCATTAAAATATTTAAAAATAAAATTTTTGATGAATTATTTATAATTAAAAAGAAAAGGATTATAACCTTTATAAATGGGGTATGAGCCCAGTAGCTTATTTAGCTTATCTTTTTATATTTTAGTGTATGATGCACAAAAGTTTTTGATACTTTTAGAAATAGTTTAATTCTATTAAATATAATGAATGTAATATAATTACATAATTTACCCTATCAAGGTAATCCTTTTTATCAGGCAATTCATT